CTTACTAATTGGATGCCCTACTGCGTTACAAAATTTCGCTTTAGCCAATGATCCAATCAGAGGAATAATTGGAACCATTGTATCGAGTTTATTGGGAGCATTATTTAGTAGAAATGAATTTTCTAGCATTTGATTCCGCACCACTGCAGGATTTCGTCGAACACTTGAAAAGTAACTCAAAAAATCGAGGGAATGCTTGGATAATTGGTTTATACGGATACTTGCCGCGTGAGACCATACATCAAAATGACATTGCCATAAATTGACAAGGTAAGATTTCCATTTATTCATTAGAAGAGGTGTGTCTTTGGAAGCCAGAATTGATTTTCCTTGATATCTAACATAATGCATGAAAGGATCCTTGAGAAAGCATGGGATGACCGGAAAATCATTAGAAAAGACTTCGGCAAAATGTTCTATTTTTCTATATAAACAGAGTCGTTCAAAAAGGACTCCAGAAGATGTTAATCGTAAATGAGAAGGTTGGTTACGGAGAAAAAGGAAGATGGATTCGTATTCACATATATAAGAATTATATAGGAATAAAAAGAATCTCGGATTACTTTTTGAAAAAATGGAAATAGATTTATTTGTAATAATAAGACTGTTACAATTAGAATACTCATGAAGAAAGAACCGCAATAAATGCAAATAAGAAGCATCTTTCACCCGGTAACGAAGGGTTTGAACCAATATTTCCAGATGGGCAGGGTAGGGTATTAGTATATCCGCCGAATAATTTAAATGTGGGAACTTTTCCTCTAAAAAGGGAAATATTGAATGAATGGATCGTAAATTGTAAAATCTTACGATTTCTGCCCCTTCTAAAGAAGATATTAATCGTAGATAAAATGGAATTTCCACAATGATTGCAAATCCTTCTGATAGAATTTTAGAATGCAAATTCTTGTTGTACCCAAAAAATGGATTTTGTTTAGAATCATTAGCAGAAATTTTCAAATAATTCTGTTGATACATTGTAGTAATTAAGCGTTTTACAATCAGTAAACTAGATTTATTATCATAACCTATATTTTCCAACAACATGTATCTATTTAAACCATGACCATGAGCAAGTGCATAACTATATTCCCGAAAGATAAGTGGGTATAGGAAGTCGTGTTGCTGAAATCTATCGAGTTCTAAATATCCTTGAAATTCCTCCATTTAAAATTAGATGGGGATAAGGGATTTCTTTTGGGTTATTAAATGACACATAGTACGATACAGTCAAAACAGGATATTATAGTAAGAAATAAATAGATATATACCCCGGAACCAGATAAGACTGATCGACGGACTCTTTAGCCTCGCCTTTTCCATCTAATTTAATTGGTTTATGCTCATTCGAGGATAACAAGATGGTTAGAAATCCTTTATTTGTTCAACCCAATCGCTCTTTTGATTTTGGAAAAAAGGGATTTTTATCTTTATCAATAGACTGCTTTTTCTACACATTTACCCCCACACTCTAATGGAGAATAGCTACTAATAATTAGGATTTAAAAATAAATCGATGATCCACTTATGGGAAAAGCATTTACCGCATCAAGGACTAATCTATTTTTAACGTTTAATTAGATCGGGTAATCGTTCAAATTAAGAACAGAAGCTCGTTTCTTTTTTTTTTTGTTTACCTATAATTGGAGCCATAGGGCTCTATCCATTTATTCACTTAACCCAAAATTTCATTTTATTTTTTTTCGTCAAGAATTTAAACAAAGTTTTGAACCGATCCGCTAAGAATAAAATATTCTCAGAATTCCACATTGATACGACATGCTGCTTTTTCCATTCATTCCTTTGAGGATCAGTCGCGGTCTTACAAGCTCTAGAGATAGTATCGACGAAGACGTTGCTTCATACAAATGTGTAAAAATTGCCAGTCGCACTTAAAAGCCGAGTACTCTACCGTTGAGTTAGCAACCCCCCCCCAAAAAAAAAAAATGTGTAGATCCAATCGGAATAAAAAATTAGATTTAATTGCACACCGAAATCAAAATAGTAAAATAGCAAAAATATTGCTAATCGATTCTGAACATAAAAAAAATAATGAACATATTAGATGGAAATACACTGACTTCTAAAAATCTAGATTAAGATAAGAATATGGATTAAGTCAAAATTGATGTACTACCACGGATTTAGTTCGTATCTTATCTTATCCATTATTATCTTATCCGTTTTTTTTTTCAATAAAATAAATAAAGGCTTCTCGTATCCCAGCAAATCCGACGAATCCATCGTTTAAATAAAGTAAAATAAAAAAACCAAGTCCATAGATGGAACAGAGGGAAATAGATACATTTATTCATGATCGGATTATATTTGTTTGATACACTGTTGTCAATACGAATGTAAATCTTAAGAAAAGAACACAATGTGGAGAACCATAAATTAAAATAAAAAAAAAATTAAATATTGAATTAATATAATAAAATATAAATTATACAAATAAAGAAAAAACTAATGACTTGTATTGAATTGGCACTAACTATATATGGATAATAAACATGGATACAAAAGGATGTAAGCGTAAGAATCAATATTCGTAGCAAAGTATCGCAATGCTTGGGTTTACTTAATCCATATAAGTAAAAAAAAAAAAAAGAAATCTTAAATCCCATTTGTTTTTTTTATTTATTTGTTCATAACATAAAAAAAGTGAAAGTTTCAACTAAAAACCAACTAGTATTGAATTAGCAATAATGTAAATATTTTGGATTTCTAAATCCAACTACTTCGGTTATTCATTTGCTCTTTTTTCATCTGTCTTAAATTAAATGAATTTCTATCACTAAAATAAAAATAAATTTTTGTCGTTATATAAGACGACATTTTTTAGTAGTAATAATAAATAGGTATGAATAGAACAAAAGAGGGGGGGCGGTAGTATATAAAAGGTTATACAAAGTTATATAAGCCCCCTCTTTTGTTCTATTCATTAATTGAATTTAATCTGTTGATTAAGGCAAAGTTCCATAAAAACTCCCGCCTTCTTCGAAATATCATGAACAGTTCCCGTAGGCTGAGCGCCCCTTTCAAGGAAATATAGAATAGCAGGAACATTTAAATAGGTTTGATTCTTTAGCGGATCATAAAAGCCCACTTTCCGAAGAGCTCTTCCTTCTCTTCGGCATCGAGCATCAATTGCAACGATTCGATAAACCACCCATTGGGATAGATGTAGATGAATAATACCCCCCCTAGAAACGTATAAGAGGTTTTCTCCTCATACGGCTCAAGAAAATTCGAAATTATGTCTATGGATCGAATTTGAAATTTTTAATTAGTAATGTAAAATGGATCCATAAAATAATCAAATCAATTAAATATGAGTTAAGTACTTTTTATTATTCCTTATTCTTATCCGAAAAAGAAAATAAAATCATTTGTATTCGCATCCTCATAACTCAAGTTGGATAACTCGCTAATAACCCAAGGAAACCCTTTACTTTAGGTATTTCGTTTATTGAGCGATCTCTAACCACGCACCTTTTTTTTGTCTTTAGAATCTATTTTGATTCTTAATTAGAATCTATTTATTGAGACAACTGAAAGTGGTATTTCCTTGTTCCAGGATTCTTTATCGTTTCTTTGAATCATTGGGTTTAGACATTACTTCGGTGATTTTTAATCGTTTCAAAAAACGTCAGCAACATACCCTTTTTGTGATTTCTTTTTATCAAAAAATCATACAAATGGTCGATTTGATTCCTGCGCGATACACTTTTAATCGAAAGAGTTTTACCAATTCCAAGAGGTTTTACTTATAAATTTGAAAATTGGATCCTTTCGATTTTTATATGGAAAATATACTTACGAAGCTGTTTCAACTTATTAATTAACACTAACCCTAGATCCGTTCCCTTAAAAAATGAATCAATACTTTTTTTTACTCGAGCTCCATTAAGATCATGTACTATTTACATCCCAACCCCCGAACTAAAAAAGGAGGGTTCTAGTGAAACAGAACAAACGATGTCGAGCCAAGAGCACCCCCATTCCTATCTAATTAATATAAAAAGAAAATGATGGATGTAAGAATCCACAGACGACCATATCCCTCAAGTCGCACGTTGCTTTTTACCACATCGTTTTAAACGAAGTTTTACCATAACATTTCCTAGTAGGTTGCTGTAAACAGTATGTAATTGATTCCATTATGGACTCATGAATAATCATTGGTTCGTTCGGTACATAGTAATCCATACTTTTATGAATGGGTAATTTCTCAAGAAGTATCAGCACGAATTAAATTTAACCCCATAATATATATATAATAAATAATATTTAATATATATATATAATAAATAATATTTATTATATATATATTATTTTTTCTTTCGAATTATAATCTAAATATAAATATTAGAATATAAAAAAATTGAACTAATAAATAACACAAATAAGTTTTTTTTTAATCTGCATCTTGAGGTGACTTGCTAAAATAGATTCACCAATTTCACACTTCTTCGAGTACCAAGGACTCATAAGACATTATTAAAAATATTTAATTGATTGAAAAATTTCCTATTTCACTATCATTACATTATTTGAATAAGGCTTTACAGTAAAAATCGCATTTTGATAATAATAGAGAAAAATTCATATTCGGATTAAACCATAAAAAAAAATGTAAATTCTTTTTGTTTTTCACGAGGTGGTGGATAAAGACTGATAGAATAGAGGCTTTGGGTTGTTATTCTTTTTGATAAATCATAATTAAAAGAGGATCCCCATACCTATCAGGTAGACTAAACAAATATCTTTGAAAGTAATTAGAAACATTCTATGTTAAAGGGTAAAGTTAAATATTTAAAATTTAGGGATAACAAATCTATTGTCACAAAACTCAATTGAAATAAAATAAAGTTTTCAATGAATCAATGAAATAGAAGAAATAGAACGATAACAATACATATATATATAAGCCTTCGCTCCCTTTCTGCGTAGTTTATTTGACTTGGAGTCAATAATCCGGCTGCAATTATTTCCTAAGGAAAAGCGACTAAGATGTATGAATACACTTTGTCTCAATTGGTACATATCATATATTTACAATTTTTCATAAAAGAAAACACAAAATACTTAAAAACGGGGTTCAAAGAAAAGACATATGTTACGTATGTAACTTGATTTTTTTTTAATGAAATTCAGACAGCCGCATATATTGAAATTGGTATTTTACATTGACGTTTAACTCCTATCTACTGCGTCAATTCTATGAAGATGATGAATCCTAAATAAAAAAAGAATCCTATTAGAGTGTTCCAGACTATTACTATTTTGTATAAATGTAAATTAAAACAAGTACAGATTAAATCATGGCTCTTATTTTTATTTTATGAAGAACTAACTTATTAAATAGAAATATGATTTAATCTATGCTCCCATCTTACCTGTATACAAATAGATTCAATTACATCTGTGTGTTATTTGAACACGATTCGATTTTTGATTTTTGAAAAAGATATAATTCATATAAGAATCAATCATTATAGGAAAGCAAAATCAGATTATAACCAATCTTATTCTACTCTTAAAAAAAAAGAAGGTTGTTTAAAAAAGGGCAATCTTTCTTTTATTCTAATATAAAATAGAAAATCTATATTCTGATATGATATATATAATATAATAGGTATGCTCTGGGACGGAAGGATTCGAACCTCCGATACCGGGACCAAAACCCGTTGCCTTACCACTTGGCCACGCCCCATTTTTGATTTCTATTCGACATTAATAAAGACTAATATTGATAGTAGTTCTTCGTCAATTCTAGTCCAAATCTATATAGAATAGATTAAAGTGTTGCTAGGATTTTGAGACATTTAGATAGAGAATTAAACGACATTTATTGATCATTACATACAATTCAATTAAGATATTGTATGAAAGTATGGTTTTGTCTATTCTCTTTTGATTTGAGAATTGAAGGATTTTTGATTGGGTTAATTCAAAAAAAAAAAAATAAGATTATAATAACTCATATTAAGAACTCATCATATTAATAACTCAATCAAAATAAATACAATTATCTTCAAGAACAAAGAAAAAAATGTTTGTTATGCTTAATATCTTTAGTTTGATCTGTATTTGTCTTAATTCTGCTCTTTCTTCAAGTAGTTTTTTCTTCTCAAAATTGCCCGAGGCTTATGCTTTTTTGAATCCAATCGTAGATTTTATGCCAGTAATACCTTTGTTCTTTTTTCTCTTAGCTTTTGTTTGGCAAGCTGCTGTAAGTTTTCGATGAGATCTTTAATACGGTCCTAGAAAAATTCATGATTTATTCTTAAAAAAAATTCTAACAATTCATAAGATCAGATAAGTCTTATAGTATAACCCTTCGATTCAAATAATCAAATTCTTGGATCGCCACAATAAGTCTGGGCTCCCCCCAGTTCCTCATTCGGACCCTTTTTTACAGTGAAAGAACCTAGTAGATTCCTCCGCAATATCTAATTGCGGGTATGAAAAAGCTTTTGGTAATGAAAGACTTGACTCTTATTACAAATGAATTTCTGAAAATTCTTTTTTATTTCTATAGATTTAGAAAAAGAATTTCGTGGTGTCAAAATAAGGTATGTGGTATAAAAATGGAGAATCTATTATCTTTTTTTCCAAAAAAAATGATCTTGGAGATTGTGTAATGCTTACTCTTAAACTATTTGTTTACACAGTAGTGGTATTCTTTGTTTCTCTCTTTATCTTCGGATTCCTATCTAATGATCCAGGACGGAATCCTGGACGTGAAGAATAAAAAATAACAATAAAGTTTCTGTTTTCCTTGCTTGATTTTAAAATGTTCTTAGGATTTTATTTATTCCACATTTTTAACTATTAATTAAAATGAAATAAAAAAAAAAAGACTCGTTGAAAGAGAAATTGAAAGATAAAGAAAAAATACCAAGTCATTGACTAAAGCGGAAAGAGAGGGATTCGAACCCTCGGTACGAAAAACCCGTACAACGGATTAGCAATCCGACGCTTTAGTCCACTCAGCCATCTCCCCAAATTGAAAGAAAAAGGATAATTACTAGATTATATTACACAAAAACAGTAAGGCTTGAAAAAGGGCCCTCTCTTTATACCTCTTTATTATTCAGTATATAATTATTATATAGATATCTAATTATAGAGACATAGAAAAATAGAAAAAAAAATATAGAAAATAAAAATCAGTGATTTCATTTAGGTAAAGTAAGGGCTCGAAAGCGATATCTCAACTCCACTATTCCAATGAATATAAATTTAGATATATAACCACCTAATGCCCCAAGAATATTATATATTATATAAACTATAAACTATAAATTATATAGCAATGAATTTCTTATATAAAAAAATTATAGAATTAATAAATAGTAAATAGAAAGTAATAATAAATATATAAATTAAAATTAAATAAATAATAAAAAAAGAGTACCTCTTTGCTTTCGTCTGCAAGATCCTTTTTTACTTTTACTTCCACAGCCCGGCCCCCGGTCCTGACCGGGCCGGGTCTTTCGTTTTTGTTCCAATGAATCATAGAAAAAAATGATTTATTTGATTTGAAAAAAAAAAATGATTAATGATTGTTCTTGTTTCAAGAACAATCATAATAAAGGCAATTTCTATTCCTATCATACAGAATAGAATCCGAGTGTCATTTCTTAATTATTTTATTCTTTCTTTTTTTTTTTTATTTTTATTCCAGTAAAGTAAATGGAATAAAAATAAAAAAGAATAGAACCATATATTCTTGCACAATTTATGTTATGGCATACACCTTTTTTTTATCGAGACGTATCCATCTCATTTAAATAACTAAAAAAGCGTGTTTTTTTAGTTATTTAAATAAATCCTCTTTCCCCAATCTCATTAGTCTCCTTGGCCAAAGCATGTCAACGCTCTAATTTTCATGATTCTTTTCTGATCCTATCGTCTTAATTATGACCCATTTTTTTGTTCGACAAAAGATCCATTTCTATACAATAATCACATTGTAGCGGGTATAGTTTAGTGGTAAAAGTGCGATTCGTTCTATTAACCCCTTAAATGGTTAAGGGGTCCTTCGGTTTAATTAATATTCCGATCAAAAACTTTATTTCTTAAAAGGATTTAATCCTTTACCTCTCAATGAAAGATTCGAGGAAGAATAGACATTCTCGTGATTTGTATCCAAAAGAGTCAATTAGAAATTGGAAAAAACAAAATTGGATTATGAAATTACGAAACATAATTGGTTTTTGAATTGGATCAATATTTCCAATTGAATAAGTATGAGTAAAGGGTCCATGGATAAATAGAGAAGGGAGTATTTCTAATCGTAACTAAATCTTCAATTTATGATTTGTATAAAAGAGATTGAAGCAAAACAGCTATTAACTAATGGCTTTGGTTTACTAGAGACATCGACATATTATATTGTTTTAGCTCGGTGGAAACAATATCCTTTTCCTAAGGATTCTTTCAAATAGAAATAGAGAACGAAGTAACTAGAAGGGTGGTTCTAACCCCCCCTGTTCTATAGGGATCATCTATAAAGCGGGTTTTGTTTTGAATGCATTCAAACAGAAAAGCTGACATAGATGTTATGGGCGGAAATTTCTTTTCTTTTTTTTTTGTAATTTAGTTCACATCTGACATATGTGAAATTTGTCCATCTTTCATAAAGGAGCCGAATGAAACCAAAGTTTCACGTTCGGTTTTGAATTAGAGACGTTAAAAACGATGACTCAACGTCGACTATAACCCCTAGCCTTCCAAGCTAACGATGCGGGTTCGATTCCCGCTACCCGCTTATATCTCTATATTATATATATTAATTTATTCTCTATATTTCTAAAATTCTATATTATATTTAGAATATGTTTAATAGTAAAAGTTATATTTTTTATCTATTATAAAATATTATATTATTTAAATTCTATATTAAATAATCTATAATATAGAGGATCTAATTATAATTATTCATGTAATGAATCTAATTTAATGTAATTATTAATATAATGATAATGAATGTATCATTGAATTGAATGCGCAATTCCTGGAATTCTCTCAATGGTCTTTTTTATGACCAAGAGATGTGAAAACAAAATTAAGAAAAAAGCGTCCATTGTCTAATGGATAGGACAGAGGTCTTCTAAACCTTTAGTATAGGTTCAAATCCTATTGGACGCGACGGATTTCCATATATTTATTTTCTACTAACTAGGTATTTTGAATGATTTGAACAAGAGACCCTTATACTTATTTATATATTTATTTCTATATTTATTCTTAATAATAATTTTTTATTACTATAAAATTATTAATATAAAAGATATATAATAAAATAAAAGATTAGATTATAGAAATAATTATTTCTATAAAATTAGAAAGTTATTTAAAGGAATTTCTTTATACCTGTTCCTGAAGTAGAAAGCGTTCCATTTGTTCTTGAATAGCGTCTTTCAAAAGGGCTTCCGCTTCCTCATTGAATATCTTGGTAGAAGATATGATTTCTTGGAACTGCGGTTTATTCGTTTTTAAATAAGTCCGTAACTCAACGAGAAATTTCTTTACCTGTCCAATTTCTAATGAATCAAGATAACCATTCGTTCCAGTATAAATAGTCATTACCTGTTCTTCCACCGTGAGAGGGGATGATTGAGATTGTTTGAGCAACTCACGTAATCGTTGACCTCTTGCCAATTGATTCTGAGTAGCTTTATCGAGATCAGACGCGAATTGTGCAAAGGCTTCTAATTCTGCGAATTGTGCCAATTCCAATTTTAGTTTGCCGGCTACTTGTTTCATGGCTTTAATTTGAGCGGCAGATCCTACTCTGGAGACGGAAATCCCCACGTTAATGGCAGGTCTGATTCCAGCATTGAATAAATCGGCGGATAAGAAAATTTGGCCATCTGTAATTGAGATTACATTAGTAGGAATATAAGCTGAAACATCTCCCGATTGGGTCTCAACTATTGGTAAAGCAGTCATACTTCCTTCACCTAAACGCGAACCTGATTTAGCG